AGGAGGGGCTCCCTGTATTTCGATTTATAAAATCGGTTACTACTCCTGAATCGTACAAAAGAAAAAGAGATAAAAAAACTGGGGATATTGTGTGATTAGTTTAGTTGGTATCCAAAACTCAAATATAAAATTCAAATAAAAAAGTAAAAAAAAAAAGGGGGGGATCTTGAATCAAAATAATTTAAAGTTCTTATTTCTGTCAGAGGGCAATATGAATGTTTTATCATGTTCCATCAACACACTAATAAAAGAAGGGTTATATGAGATATCTGGTGTAGAAGTAGGCCAACATTTATATTGGCAAATAGGGGGGTTCCAAGTCCATGCGCAAGTCCTTATTACTTCTTGGGTTGTAATTGCTATCTTATTAGGTTCCGCAGTTCTAGCGGTTCGCAATCCACAAACCATTCCAACTGGCGGCCAAAATTTCTTTGAATTTGTCCTTGAATTCATTCGAGACGTGAGTAAAACCCAGATTGGAGAAGAATACGGTCCATGGGTTCCCTTTATTGGAACCCTGTTTTTATTTATTTTTGTTTCTAACTGGTCAGGAGCCCTTTTACCGTGGAAAATTATCCAGTTACCTCAAGGGGAGTTAGCAGCACCAACGAATGATATAAATACGACGGTTGCTTTAGCTTTACTCACATCAGTAGCATATTTTTATGCGGGTCTTAGCAAAAAAGGATTAGGGTATTTCAGTAAATACATTCAACCAACTCCAATTCTTTTACCCATTAACATCTTAGAAGATTTTACAAAACCCCTATCACTTAGTTTTCGACTTTTCGGAAATATATTAGCCGATGAATTAGTAGTTGTTGTTCTTGTTTCTTTAGTACCTTTAGTGGTTCCTATACCTGTCATGTTCCTTGGATTATTTACAAGCGGGATTCAAGCTCTCATTTTTGCCACTTTAGCTGCGGCTTATATAGGTGAATCTATGGAGGGTCATCATTAACTATTTTTTTTTTTCAAATATTCGTTTTTAGGTTAGCTCAATTATAAAATAGTTGGTTTACGTTATGTAAGAAACACTTGTATATGTGATATTTGATATTGACTAAGTATATATGAGTTAAAGATCTATATAATCTGCCTCACTATTTTTGTGAATTTCGATTTAGATAAGGATTCGATTAGAAGTTCTTCCTTTTTATCTGTGAATTGACTGAAAAAAAAGATAAAAAAAAAAAAAAAGAACGAAGAATTTAAAGAATGGTTCACAAAAAATAAATGGCATTAAAAAGTCGTATATATATAAATTATGAATTTTTAAAAATTCTGTGGATAGGAACTAATATCAAAGTAATTCTTATGAGTCAATAATATAATTATATTATTTGAATTAAAGTTTTTGATTATTTTGGCTAGATTAATCTTAGCGATGACTTAATTATAATTAAGTCCTAAGTCATTGGATAATTGTATCATTAACTATTTCTTTATTTTGGTGTGAGGAACTTATCATGAATCCACTGATTTCTGCTGCTTCGGTTATTGCTGCTGGGTTGGCTGTTGGGCTTGCTTCTATTGGACCTGGAGTTGGTCAAGGTACAGCTGCGGGTCAAGCTGTCGAAGGTATCGCGAGACAACCTGAGGCAGAAGGAAAAATACGAGGTACTTTATTGCTTAGTTTGGCTTTTATGGAAGCTTTAACAATTTATGGCCTGGTTGTAGCATTAGCGCTTTTATTTGCGAATCCTTTTGTTTAATCCTAGAAATCAGAAAATTCTGAATTTTTTTTTTCGTAGTTTTTTTAATTCTATCAAGAATTAACTCCTACAATTATTTATTGAGACAACAATCCTTGGGAAGGACTAATTTGAGGATGGGGAATTAGCACATCGATTCGCTTTCTTCCTTCCCCTTATTCTTTTAGTTTAATGGAAACTTTTTTTTTTTTTTTTAGGAGTGTTGCGAAAAAAGGAGGTTTAGGTTTTTTAAAATTGACATAAAACTTGGTCTCAAATTCTAGCTTAATTCTAATAAGTCTCATTATTATTATTGAAAATTAAAAATTTTGGAAAATACATTTGTAAATAAAATAGGTTTTTTATTCTGTTTACAAATATCCAAATAGGTAAATTAAATTATTAAATTAAATTTTCTTTTTATTGAAAATAAAAAGAATAAAAAAAAAGGACAGAGTTCTTTTTTTATAGTTTAGCTAGAAGAGGAGATTTTATGAAAAATTTAACCGATTCTTTCGTTTACTTGGGCCACTGGCCATCCGCCGGGAGTTTCGGGTTTAATACCGATATTTTAGCAACAAATCCAATAAATCTAAGTGTAGTCTTCGGTGTATTGATCTTTTTTGGAAAGGGAGTGTGTGTGAGTTGTTCATTTCAAGAATAGGCTGGATTCACCCAGTGGCACTATAACTAGGAAAAAGTGCCTAATCCCGCGAATTACTTCTGAATAAAAAAGTCAATAAAAAAATCATATTTTAGAAACATAGCATTTCGTTATTCTTTGGTAAGTCTACTTTACTTTGATT